AGATTCCCACTTCCGAGTTTGGATACCTTTTCTTTCTATGGATTTTTTTATCCCTTCCGCTAATTGCTTACGAACCAGGAGTGAAAGAGTCTGGTTTGATAGAACCAGGATTGAGAGTTTTTCTTCATCATCAGCAGCTTCTATACCCACCTAAGATGGAAAAGACAATGTTCGAACCCAAAATGGGGATCTTTGATCCTCCGCCCAATCTTGACTATAACTTTGGTAGTGACAGACTAGCCCATATAAGGTACAACCTAAGACGGAACTATTTTCATCGAGATGTATTTTATGTCTTTTTAAAGTTCGCCAAGGCGAATTCACCCTTAAAGCTTGCTTTCTCGCTGTTGCAGAAAAGGCTCTAACTGAGAATTCAAGGAAGACTTGTTCCAACGCCCATTTCTTGCTAATGATGTGATGATAGAAGCACTCTCTCTCCTTTTTCTGTTTAGCCATGACAGACACCTTTATGTATGCCATTTTGAGACACCAAAAAGGTAGTTTACTTGCTTATATATATATATAAGGGAGTTTACTACCTTTTTTTTTCTACTTTTTTCTATAAGAAAAAATCACCCATCATGAATGACTGAGCACTCAGATCCTATCGCGAGTCTTGATACATAGTATCTTCAGTCCTTTCCAAAACTCAAAATTGGATTTCCCCATCGGCCCATCCAATCTAATTCACGACTCAGTTAGTAGACACTACACTAATAGGGAGGTAATTAGGAAGGATTTTGAGTCTTTCTTAAAACCCCTCCTTGGATCCTAGGAGCAAGGATTTACAGTCCTTTAGAACAACGATCCTAAGATTTCCGGTCCCTTACTTTCGTATTTTTGAATCTCACAATTGAATCTTACTACCCAAGTCGATCCTATTGGCAACGGGCAAACGACGCTTACGCGGGATCTCGGTGCCTTCTCTTGAAAGAATAGAAGTTGAGTTCGAGTTGTTATCATGCCGGATCAGAAAAGTCAAAAGCCGTACTAAAAGCCAGCGGACCTGCTCACGGGAGTCAGGCCTGCTCTGTAGTGGGCAGACGTAGCAGGGCCATCTGAAAGAATATAGGAAAAAGAGCCGCTGGAGAAAACCAATTACGCTGGGTTCTCAATTCCATGTAATATGCAGTGAGTTTGAATTGACCCGGTTAGCTAGAAGGTTCCTTTCGCTACCGTCCTAAGGTTCAACCAACCGTTGGTTTGCTTTAACAAGATTTCGCTTCAGTGAACCCGACGCGAAGTTGGTGAAACCTGAGCGTAACTATGTCACGTGAAGTGAAGAACCTCTGCTTCCTTTTTTAGACACCTTCTCTGATTATTCCCCGAAGCACAAGAGCTAGGGTAAACTCGTCAGCTGAATAGCTATAGTACAGAGTTTAAGGGGGGAATATATATATCGCTTTTCCGGATATATATCGCTTTTCCGGGGGGGCCAAGAAAAAGGGAAGGAGATATGGAGCCAGTGAGCTCTTCGGTGCTATCAAAAACAGCCTTCTATGCGCTATCAGAGCCACTCGTCCCTTCTCCTTTCCTTTCAGTCAAGGTCTAACCTCGCGTAGCTAATGAAAGGGAATACCTTCGAACAGAACCGACTATAAGCCCTGAGAGCCAGCAAGCAAACCCCCCTTACCAACCTCTTAATCTATAAAAAAAAGCCCTTTCTCCTTTGATCGGGAAGCTGGTGTAGAGAGGTGGTGGGGGCGGCATAAGATCGCACGGGTCGGGCTCCCCATTTCTTCTTGCTTTTCCAATTTTCCTTCTCCGCTCTGCTCTCTTAACGTAATCCTGGGGAGTGGGCTTATGCTTATAGTCCAGCCTTTCAAGCCCTACTAAGTAAAGGAAAGGGGGATCGTGCCTTGGCAGAATTACCGGCACAAGCCTTCCTTGTAAGCTAATCCCCAGACCCAGCCTTACTCAAATAGGGGGTGAAATTTCATCTTCGCCAGCATTTTCCACCCGGGTGAGCTCGTCTTCATTCTTTTGGGTGGCCTCGCGTCGAGGGGGATACTATTGACTGTCTCGAACTGATACGATAGGAATTGAAGTTCCGACTCTACATGCTGCACAACTTCTACCTTTCTTGAGCCTACTTTTTCGTCATCAGCCAAGATAGTGACTAGCTGGTCGTCGATAACGAACTTACCCTTTGGTGCAGCGTAGATGGGCCTTATGGGGAAGGGCCCTTCTGAATGGAGCCAAAGTATTCCCAAAAGTGAACGATGCCTCGATATCTACCACATTCAAACTGATCTTGAACTGGTACGGCCCGGTCACAACGTCAAGTTCAATTACTCCAACAGTCTGGCGGACGGAATTTTCGAATGCTCGGACCGTCATCGTCTTTCTCTTCATATCTCCATGCCCCAGCCTCAGGGCCTTTACACTGCTCAACGTGCATTCAAACCACTCCCATTATCAATCAACACTGCAGGTACTTTCGGGGCCCGACAAGACACCAAAATAGAAAGCGGGTGCGTTTGCTACGTCTTTGTCCTCAACTGGTCGGACAAAGTTGGAAAAGAAAGCGATACGGTGTATCTTTACTGGGTACGATGAGCAGAAGAAAGGGTGGAGATGTGTTGATCCCACCACCAATAAAGCATACGTCTCGCCGCATGTTGTCTTTGATGAGGCATCATCATGGTGGTCTACCGAGAATGTAGTGTTGCCAGACTCGGAGAGTTTAGACACGAGTATGCGAGCGCAGTTACCAGAGCGGCAGGAGGTTTCTGTCGGGAGCGACTCGAAACCTGTAGAGTCGCCAAAATCGAGTTCACGAACTGGCAGTTCTTTGAGCCCCATTTGATAGAAGACAGGTGTTCGCGAGGTTCAAAGTCCAAAGCCCATAAGCCAGGAAAAGCCTTCCCCCAGAAGTGGAGAGAGTAGCTCACGAACAGAGTTGCGAGATAGTCGAGAGAAGAGACCACTACCAATGGAAGACATCACGACTGAAAATCAGCCAAGTCTCAGAAGGTCTTTGCGGATCAAGAAGTCTAATCCGAAGTATATGCAGGCCGACTTTGCAGACGCTGTCTCACTTTCACAGTGTTGTGTGTCCGAGATCGGGAAAGGAAGCATTCAGTGATGCTTGGGCTTGGCTTGGAATGTGGAATTTCATTCATGTGGCGCAGGGGCAGGGAAGACTGAAGGCAGGGGAACGGTGTAGAGAGACGCCATAGAGAAAGGCATTTTTTACGTCCATCTGCCCAGGACTGACTTGTTGTTAGAGAGATGAGCACTCGCACAGCAGTTATCTTTGCCACGGGACTAAACGTCTCGTCGTAGTCAATCCCGTACTGCTGTGAGAAAGCACGAGCAACCAATCGCGCCCGTTCGACTGATCCATCACTTCGTCGCTTCACCTTGTATACCCACTTGCAAGAAATTGGCTTGACTCCAGCAGGCAATGGAACAAGGTCCCATGTCTCATTCTTTTTTAGGGCAGAAATCCCCTCGCACCTTAGCGCTGCCTCTGGTTTTTCGTCTTGTGCAGCCTTTTTTTTCTATTTTTTTTTCCTTTACTTTCCCCTTTGCCATTGTCACTACTGGTACCTGACCCCGTCGGCTCGACATTTTTGCAAACACCGACCCTTACTCAATAGGGCAATGAAAAGAGGAGAACGAGGACAGCTGACTACTGCTAAAAGTCAGACTACGAGTACACATTGTATGATTGAAAACTGCCGCTGTGTACTAGCCGGTGCTTGCAGGTCTGACGGGTGCCTTCTCTCCAACAGCTGCTTCAATCAATGTTAAGTCTGACTACGAGGCTTCTTAGCCCGCAGCTGACTACTTATTGAAAGACCGAACAGGAAATGAAAAGTCGTACTACAACAACTGTAAACATTCCCTCCCCGCTCTGACTTTGATCGACTTGCCCACGTCTTTTTTGAGAGAAGAGGTCAAGGGGCTAAGTGACTCTCGAAAGTCGTCTTTTGTATCGCGTCAAGAGAAATGGCATAGATAAGATCATTGCTTGAAGAGTTTCATTGTCGAATTGATCTCGGAATTGGATCCCAATCCCAATAGTAGCAGCTGCCCAAAGGTGCTTTATGAAAGCCGGTCCACAGCAGTGAAAGTACGATTGATTCCGTCGATCGAACGAAAATAGCTTCTTGCTTTTTTTGCCTTTCTGGCTTGACTACTCTGCTTGCTTAACACAAGTTAACCTTCACGGACTACTTCACCACCCAGGCTCGAAAGCAAGAAGCAACGGATTGAGCTGCGCGAAAGCCGTTGCTCGTTAGCGCTTTAGTTTGATTGCAGGGCGTTTACGTTTAGGCTTTACTAATAACATAGAAAGGGCTTTTCTTTGAGACCATATAATAGAAGGCAAGGCTTTCTTCAATCGGCAAACAAGGGATGGATCGGAAGTCAGATAAGGCTTTAAGAGATAGGGACTCCAGCGGTAAGAAAGAGTCACTCAGTGAATCGGTGGATCACACACTTGTTGGAGACAGGGGCAGGGACACGCCTGACTATTTAGAAAGTATACAAGTGTTGAAAGAGTGAAGTCTGGGGACAACGGTAAACGTGAGGAATGGGATCTCCAAAGCTACCCGCCCTACTAAAAAAGTTCGCAAGCAAGGGACATGCCGAGCACCTACCTTTCCAACTAAGTCCAACGCGATTTAATTGACGATGCGTTCCGTCGTCAGCAAGCGGTGGCCGACAAGGCCCTTTTCCCTAAATATCTTGGGAAGCGAAGAGGACAGAAACTCGTTCGGTAAGATTCTCCCGAAGGTAGGCATTTACCCAAGGCACTGATATTCTGAGTCTCTCAATTATACGTGTTTTAGGGAGTTGAACGTCTTATTCTTATGAGTGGCCTATGTGAATATGAGCCAAGCCAGGAGCAAGGATTCCTGAAAGTGAAATTCTATATTGCAAGTGCAAGTCGACGTTCCTGATATGAAAGGTGAAAGTGGAGTGAAAGCCGGCTCTAAGCAGGATCCAAAGACGTTCAAATCCAGTTCCAATCTGGGTATAAAAGTGCAGTTCAATCGTCGAAAGCTTTTAGTCCGGTCTTCTTTTCTCTTTTGAGTCAGGTTCTTAAGACAGGACAGGAAATCGGGTTTTTCAATATCTCTCTTCTGGCCGTTAGTTCGAGATCGAAACTGGACCTGAGAGAGACTAGACTTCTAGTAACAGTAGGTGCGCCTTCAGTTGAGGAGAGCTGTTCACAAGCAGTGGTTATGAGCTCTTTCTTGTTTCGGTTCAGAAGAGGTAATTCCTTCAGTTGCACGAGTGGATTGAAGAACCTTTTTTTTGAGTGCCAACAAAGCATGTGTTGTTGGTTAATGTTTGTTAATAAAAACACGAATTTCGATAGGCTGGAGGACAGTAGGACAAACGCCTTAAAAGAGAAATGAAAGGCATTTTTCAACTTCTAAAAAAAAAGATTTCTTGGCATTTGTATTTGAGAGAGAGAGCTATGCTTAGGTCAGTTCCTTCAGTAAACTTATTTGGTAAGTCAGAAGTGAACTTTAGGTAAGTAAGTAGTCCCGTATGAAATTCATAAAACATTCATATCCGGCACTTGAGGAGGTAAATCTTAAGTGTTGGAAGCTACTGCTAAGGTACTCCCCCTCATCTATAAAGGATAGGCAATTGAGAGAGAATAGGGCGATAGCGATAGACACAGGAACTGAAATAGACTAAAAGATGACTTCCGTAGAGGAGAGGGGAAACCCGCTTAGATAGGGCGATAGCCCGGTTTTTATTGAATATCCTTTCCTTTCCTGTGCTTGTCTTGTATTGAGGTATACCGAAGATATGAGTCAAAGTAGGTAACAGAAGGGGGGGGGATTGCTGTTTTTTATTAGTGAGGGCAAGCTGCTTTCATTTTATTAAATAGAATGGTAGGGCTTTAAAGAGTAGGCGGTTCGTATGTTTTTATGACCCCCAGAATAATAAGTAGGAGGATACGCAGAGCAAGAGCTCTTGAAGTCTACCCGGGCGCGCTTCTTCATTCATCCATTTAGGCCCGACTAGGAACACGTGGATCCAGGGAACCCGGCTCGGGAGCAGCTTCTTACTAGTAGGGGCTAATCACAGTAAGAGAGTCCAATCTCTGAAATAGAGCTTATCTCTCCATAGTAGTATACTAGTAGAAGGCGTAGGTTATGACTTAATCCAATAGGGTCAGAACACCTTTCTATCTAAAAGGAAAAGGAATGGTGCTCGATGAAACGATCCAGATTCCACACTATGCTTTGGGCTGGGGAGAGAGCTGCTCCGCGAAGCTGGGCGTTCAGTGTTCTTATGGAGGAACCATACTAGAAAGAGAATAGAAAGGGCCTTCAAAAAAGAGCGAGGGAGTGATGGGCAACCTTATTAGTCTATTCTATATGTTGCTCGTGAGCCGCCAAGTACCAGTCTCGCAACAGTACTGGCGCAAAAGGATCGGTCCTTCACTTGCTGATCGTTCGCGAGTCGAACTCGCTCTCTTGCCACGCCTTTCACTCACTCGCTTGAGTCGGACTCAATCACTCTTTGGAGGATCATTCGTTCTTCACTCTCTTGCTATTACCCGCAGGGAGCGCAGCAACCAAGGTGCATATTATCATATAGAAAGAAGCGAAGCGTAGCGATTCGTACTACCGGAAAAGTTTCGCTAACCTAACCGGCAGGCAATAGAGTCCGCCGATAGGCGCAAGCAAGCGTAGCGAATCACATAGATAAGCCCCTACCCGCCAGCGCGCGGATAGATAGGGCGGGCGAAGCGCGAAGGGGATGGATGTCTGAGCGGTTGAAAGAGTCGGTCTTGAAAACCGAAGTATTGATAGGAATACCGGGGGTTCGAATCCCTCTCCATCCGCGAAGTCATAAGTTATCTCTTGCGTTATCTATAGATAAGAACGAATCGGATCGACTCGACTGATATGATAGATGGAATGGGTAGCTTGTGTTATGATTTAGTTAGGACTTTGTCTCCCTTTCGTTATCTTCCGCTCCCCTTGTATAGGTTGGGGAAGGGCCGGGTGGATTACCTTCGGGAGCTAAGTCGAAGATCTCGGTGGTCTTGTGAGTGGTTGATAAACTACGATTGTAGTTTTCTTTAGGAAGTCCCATAGCTGTGAGGCTTAACAGACAAAGAAAACGGTGGATATTTCCACTAGTTGGGTAGAAGGTGATGACCCTAATGAATCGACTATGAAGGTGGCTGTTAGCTACATCAGCGCTCAAATTCCTTCATCGTTATTGCCCTGGCTTCGATGATCAACCCCTGGCACATTTCGGTTTTTATCTTCGGCCATCCTGGTCCTCAGGACCCAACCAAATTCTTATCAATTTCCTTTCAAAGATGTTGATACGTCCTATCCACATAGAAAGCTTACCCTCTTCCACACATTACCGGTGGATGCTACAGCCGCTATCACTTTGGCTGCAGGAGGGGAATGGTTAAGTGAAACTCTCGACGTCTTGTTTGGTAAACGGGACCCAGGCGCCGTAGTCTTGAAAAACCGTTCGGCCGGAGATGCCTTTGTATGGTAT